AATTGCAAAAAAATGGAAGATTTATAAATTTAGCCTAGGAATTTAGGAGATTTTTTTGGAAAAATTTTAATTGAGATTATGGGGAAGGGTACTTTATTTAGGGAAGTTAAGTAGAGAAAGTAAGTGCTATGTCACGGTTCTTGTTTTTGGGGTTTGGCAAGAATTAACAGTAAATAGCCGTGTTCATTGTCTTGGGGCAATGAATCTACTTTTAGGGGGGGTAGGGGGGGTTTGTGGATATATTCAGTTATGAACATGAAATCGTACGTGCGCGTACGTGGGTGTACGTGGGTGTACGTGGGTGTACGTGGGTGTACGTGCGCGTACGTGGGTGTACGTGCGCGTACGTGGGTGTACGTGGGTGTACGTGGGTGTAAATTCTCTTATGTCCGTCAAGCATGAAAAGATAGTCCCGGCTCATAATTATGAGGGTGGAGAATGTACATCGAGGTGCTCGTCTACAATAAGTGCACCGGGTCAGGGCCCGCCGCGGCCATGTTGAGTCCAAGCATACCCCAAAAATTAAAAAATACCAAATGCATGACACCACAGTTATGTGTGAGCATGGGCTGATTAGTCATTAGTCCATCGAGATGTCTTATTTAAGAGGAACGTGTGGGCGATCTTAGGGATATGGCCCTGAGGTAAGAACCAGATGCCAGTTATAGTTTCACGCTAGAAACCCCCAAGTGTAATGGGCCCGGAGCGAGAAGAGGGATACGAGGTGGGCGGGTTGCTGGTTTCACGGAGGATGGTAGATCAAGGGATTCCTAAGGGAAGGGGATAGTCGTATGGACGAGAGAGGATTTGACTTGGATGGTCTATGTTCGATTAAGGAATGAATGTTTGGATGTTGGTTTAAGGTGGGTAATTGGGTTATGGATATTCGTGTTGGTGGTAGGGGTTTGTGAGTTTAGCAGGAAATGTACTATGTCCTGTTAAGCAGGGATGTACTGGCTTATATGCATGGGGATAGGGTTTTAATGTACGATTAAACATAGAATGGTCTAATGTTGATTATGAAATGATAGTATAGATACATGTTGATGGGGAAAGGCATTAATGCACGAATTACATAGCGTTAAGGGGAATTTTTGTCAATAGTGACAAGGTACTTGGATTTGTTATTAGGAGGAAAGCAGAGAATAGTTTAAAGAGAATTTCAGCTTTGGGTGCTGATGGTGGGGTATAAACCTCTTCTCTGATGTCCCAGGGTGAGTTGATCTCCGTTTCTGGTTTACAAGACCAGGGTAATACACTATACTACTGGGGCCTTCATTTAAGGATTTTATTCTCAATTAAGCTTGCAAGGGGTATAAGGATAAGGATGATAGAGAAGTAGAGGATAGATGCTACTTGTCCAATAGTAATAAATGGGTGTTCAACTGGTTGTCCTCCGATCCATGTGAGTGTTAGAAGGTCTGCAACGAGGATTCAGAAGAGAACTTGGCTAATCGGTCGGAATATTATGCTGCGTTGTTTGGATATGTGGAGGAAGGGGATAATTGCTAGGATGAGAATTGATATAACTAGGGCTAGAACACCTCCTAGTTTGTTAGGGATGGAGCGTAAAATGGCATAGGCAAATAGAAAATACCATTCAGGTTTGATGTGGGGAGGAGTGTTGAGAGGATTGGCAGGGGTGTAGTTGTCTGGGTCTCCGAGAAGGTCAGGGGAGAATAAGACTAGGAGTATGAGTAGGAGGATAAGTACGAGGAATCCTAGAAGGTCTTTAATTGTGTAATAGGGGTGGAATGGAATTTTATCAGAGTCTGATGGGATACCTGATGGGTTATTGGAGCCAGTTTCATGGAGGAAAAGTAAGTGAATCATCACTAGTGCTGCGATGATGAATGGGAGAATGAAGTGGAAAGCGAAGAATCGGGTGAGTGTAGCTTTGTCGACTGAAAATCCTCCTCAAATTCATTCAACTAGGGTTGTTCCAATGTAGGGGATAGCTGATAAAAGATTGGTAATTACAGTAGCGCCTCAGAATGATATTTGTCCTCATGGGAGAACATAGCCTATAAATGCTGTGGCTATTACTGCAAATAGTAGAATAATGCCAATATTCCAGGTTTCTAGGTAAGTATATGAGCCGTAGTAGATTCCACGACCTACATGTATATATAAGCAGATAAAAAATATTGATGCTCCATTGGCGTGCAGGTAACGAATAAGTCAGCCATAGTTTACGTCTCGGCAAATATGTGTGACTGAAGAAAATGCTGTTGCTGTGTCTGATGTGTAGTGTATAGCTAGGAATAGGCCAGTTAGGATTTGGATTATTAGGCATAGTCCTAATAGGGAGCCAAAGTTTCATCAGGCTGAAATGTTTGAGGGGGCGGGAAGGTCAATTAGGGAGTGGTTAACAATTTTTAGTAGGGGGTGAGTTTTACGAATGTTGGTCATTAGGTTCTTATAGTTGAATACAACGGTGATTTTTCATGTCATTAGTCATGGTTAGAATCCATGTAGGAACTATGACATATATAGTATTTTTATTGAGTGTAATGTTTGTAATTGGCTTTGTGGGGTTCGCTTCTAAGCCATCTCCTATTTATGGGGGGCTTGGGTTAATTGTTAGTGGTGGGGTTGGATGTGGTATTATTTTAAGTTTTGGTGGTTCATTTTTAGGTTTAATAATATTTTTGATTTATTTGGGGGGAATGTTAGTAGTATTTGGGTATACAACTGCAATGGCAACTGAGGAGTATCCTGAAACTTGAGGGTCAAACATTATGATTTTTAGTATGCTTGTTTTGGGTGTGCTGTTAGAGGTAGGATTAGTAGTGTTCATAGCGATGAGTGATGAGGTGGAGGTTGTGGTTAGTTTTAAAAATATGGGTGATTGGGTTATTTTTGAGGGGGATGATGTAGGTCTAATTCGGGAGGATTCTATAGGAGTGGCAGCATTATACAATTATGGAAGTTGGTTAATAGTAGTTGCTGGTTGGTCTCTGTTTGTGAGTATTTTTATTGTTATTGAGATTACTCGTGGGGGTTAGGCTAGGATAAACAGGGCTAAAAGCATTGAAATTAGGAAGGACAAGGAGTAAAATTTGATAAGGCCTTTTTGTGAGGATACAGAGGTTGATGCAAGGATTTGAATATCCGAGATGTTTTTTGGGATTGCTTTTTCGGTTCAAGTTATGTCTAAGAGTAGTGTTGCTACATTTTGACTTGCTGAGAGGTTAACATAGGGTAAGAGGCGGTGTATTGTAGCGGGGAAAAATCCTAGTATATTTGAGAAGTTGAAGGAGTTGGATTGTGTACTTATTTTTAGGTGTAAGCTAAGTTGATTAAGTTCTATAGCAATAGTGAAGCCTAAAATGGTAACAAATAGGGCGGTTAATTTTATGTATAAGGGCATGGTTATTTGGGGAATACTATTTGGTGTAACTAGATTAGTAATAAGGAAGCCTGCAAAAATACTTCCGAGTGCGAGACGTTTAATAGAATTAATTAATGATGGGTTATTCTCATTAATAATAATAAGAGTAGGGTAGCGAGGTTGTCCTAGGAGAGCGAAAAAGATAATTCGTGTACTATAAACAGCTGTGAGAGAGGTGGCGATGAGGGTAATAATAAGGGCTCAGGCGTTGGTATAAGACGTGTTTGCGGATTCAATAATTAGGTCTTTTGAGTAGAAGCCTGTTAGGAATGGTATGCCGGTGAGGGCAAGGCTACCAATAGTAAGAGCAGAGGATGTAAAGGGGAGGGTTTTGTATAGTCCTCCTATTTTTCGGATGTCTTGCTCATCGTTAAGGCTATGAATAATTGATCCAGAGCATAAAAAGAGTATAGCTTTGAAAAAAGCGTGGGTACAGATATGCAGGAATGCCAGGTGGGGTTGATTAATTCCGATTGTGACTATTATTAAGCCTAGTTGACTTGAAGTAGAGAAGGCTACGATTTTTTTGATATCATTTTGTGTGAGGGCACATAGGGCAGTAAATAGGGTGGTGATTGCTCCTAGGCATAGAATTAATGTTTGGGCAGTTTTATTATTTTCTAATAAAGGGTGAAAGCGGATGAGGAGAAAAACTCCTGCTACAACTATTGTGCTTGAGTGAAGTAAAGCAGATACTGGGGTCGGACCTTCTATTGCTGAGGGGAGTCATGGGTGAAGGCCAAATTGTGCGGATTTACCTGTAGCGGCTAGGATAAGACCAATAAGTGGGAGGATAGTGACATTATTATCTGATATAAATATTTGTTGAAATTCTCATGTGTTAAGATTAATAGCGAATCAGGCTATGGCCATAATGAAGCCAATATCTCCGATGCGGTTATATAGGATTGCTTGCAAGGCTGCGGTGTTGGCGTCTGTTCGACCGTGTCATCAGCCGATAAGAAGAAATGATATAATTCCTACTCCTTCCCATCCGATAAATAATTGGAAGAGATTGTTGGCGGTGACTAGGATGAGTATGGTGATTAGAAATATAAGTAGATATTTAAAGAATTGATTAATTTTAGGATCTGAGTGTATATATCATATAGAGAATTCTATAATGGATCATGTTACGAATAGTGCGATTGGAGTGAATAGTATAGAGAAATAGTCTAGTTTGAAGCTGGTTGTGAGTTTTAGAGTATGAATTGTTATTCAGTGCCAGTTAGATACTATTATCTCTTGGTTTGAGATAATGAAGATTAGTGTTGGGATAAGACTAATTATGAATGCATAGGATACTGAAGTTTTTACGTAATAGGGGTAGTTGTTGTGATTAAAAATGTTAGTAAATGAGGCTATAATTGGGAGAACCAGGATAATGATTGAGACGGCTATAGAAGTAGAGAATAGGTTAATTACTTTTATTTGGAGTTGCACCAATTTTTTGGCTCCTAAGGCCAACGGATTACTTCTATCCTTTAAAAGTTGAGAAAGCCATGAGATTAGTCATGGGAGCATGAATTAGCAGTTCTTGCAAGCATTCTCGGTAAATAAGGAGGTATAATCTTCTATTATTAGATTCACAATCTAATGTTTTTTTTAAACTATATTTACAGAGCATTGGGCCTAGGATGATCTTAGGGTTAATAGACAAGAGAAGTAGAGGGGCCAGGTGGAGTATTATGAGAGTATTTTCTCGAGTGAATGTAGGGGAGATATTATTTGTATGATATGTAAATTTTCCTCGCTGGGTGGTTGATAGTATATAAAGAGAGTAAAGTGCTGTAATTAGAACATTAGTTCCTATAAGGATAATAGTGAGATTTGATCATGAGAAAGATGCTATGACGATGAGAAGCTCTCCTAGAAGATTAATGGTTGGTGGCAGGGCTAGGTTGGTGAGGCTGGCGAGCAGTCATCATGCTGCTATTAAAGGGAGAATCGTTTGTAATCCTCGAGCTAAAAGTATAGTTCGACTGTGGACACGTTCGTAATTGGAGTTAGCTAGGCAAAATAATAAGGAGGAGGTAAGGCCATGAGCAATTATTAATGCTGTAGCTCCTATAAAACTTCATGGGGTTTGAATTAGAATTGCGACGATTACTAAGGCTATGTGGCTTACTGAAGAGTAGGCAATTAGCGATTTCAGGTCTGTTTGTCGAAGGCAAATGGAACTAGTTATGATTATACCTCATAGGGAGAGTATCAGAAATGGATAGGCTATATATTCTGTGATTGGGTTAAGTAGAATAGTAATACGTATTATACCATATCCTCCTAGTTTAAGTAAGATGGCTGCTAGGACTATAGAGCCTGCAATGGGGGCTTCAACATGAGCTTTTGGGAGTCAAAGGTGAAGACCATAAAGGGGTATTTTGACTAAAAATGCTATTATACATGCTAGTCATATAAGTGAATTAGATCATGATGTTGGTAGGGATTCATTGGATAGTTGGATTAGAAGGAAGTTAAGGGATCCCATGGAATTTTGAAGGTGAATTAGGGCAACTAGTAAAGGGAGTGATCCCATAAGGGTATAGAATAAAAAGTAAGTTCCTGCATTAAGTCGTTCTGTTTGGTTACCTCATCGTGTGATAATAATTAGTGTAGGAATTAGTGTTGCTTCAAATAGAATATAAAATAAGATAAGTTCTGTGGCTGAGAATGTTATTACTAGGAAGATTTGTAGGGAGATAAGAAGAGAGATATATGTTTTTTTGCGTAGTAATGATTCTTTACTTAAGTGATGTTGGCTTGCTAGGATTATTAGAGGTAGGAGTCAAACTGTTAGTATTAAAAGAGGGGTGGAAAGAGCATCTGAGAAAAATGTGGTTGATAGGTTTAAGTTGGTGTCGTTTGGCTGATTAAGAAGAAGAAAAGTAGTCAGGCTAATTAGTAGGCTGTAGATTGTTGCGTTGATTCAGATTATATGATTTTTAGATCATCATACAGTGGGAATGAGTATAATTGTGGGGATAATAGTTTTTAGCATTGTAGAAGGTTCAGATTTTGGACATAATCTATGCCATAGGTATTAGATACTATAACGAGTAGGGCCAGCCCAATTGCGGCCTCACAGGCCGCGAATACTAAGAGAACAATTGGAAATATAAAAGATAATGTGTAGTGTATATTTAGAGCTGTTAATGTGATTAAAATGAATAGAGATAATATTATTCCTTCTAAGCATAAAAGAGAAGATATTAAATGGGATCGGTAAAGTAGCATGCCTAAAAGGGCAAAGATAAACGCTAGGAAGATATTGACGTAGATTGAAGGCATTTTGATAATTATGGTTTTACCATAGTCTAATGAGTCGAAATCATTTATTTTTAATTAAACTAATTATCATATTCTACTCATTCTAGGCCTTTTTGGATTCACTCGTAGGCTAACCCCAGGGCTAGGATAGAGATAAGTATAAGTGCTATGATGAGAACTAGGTTTAGGTTGTTAAATTGTGCGGCTCATGGAAGAGGAAGAAGAAGGGCAATTTCTAGATCAAATAATAAGAATGTAATTGCTACTAAGAAAAATTTTATTGAGAAGGGGAGTCGTGCTGACCCTATAGGGTCAAATCCGCATTCATAGGGGCTTGTTTTTTCTGAGTAGATATTCAACTGAGGAAGTCAAAATGCAATGGTCACCAGGATTAGGGAGATCGATATATTAATTAGTAAAACTAGAATTAGGTTAATTACTCTTTTTTGGATTTATACCAAAACTAACTGATTGGAAGTCAGATGTACTAGTTAATACTAAAAGAGTATGATCCTCATCAATAAATTGATACATACAGGAATAGTCAGACGACATCTACAAAGTGTCAATATCATGCGGCTGCCTCAAAACCAAAATGGTGACTTGATGTGAAGTGGAAGTGGAGCTGTCGTAAAAGGCAAACTGTGAGGAAAGTAGAACCAATAATTACGTGAAGGCCATGGAATCCTGTAGCTATAAAGAATGTTGATCCATAAACTCCATCTGAAATGGTAAATGATGTTTCATAGTATTCTGATGCTTGAAGTAGGGTGAAGTAGATACCCAGGAGGATAGTGATTGCTAAGGCTTGTTGCATATTTTTACGATTGCCTTCTATTAAGCTATGGTGGGCTCAGGTAATTGAGACTCCTGAGGCTAGAAGGACTGAGGTGTTAAGTAAGGGAACTTCAAGGGGGTTAAGAGGTTTAATACCTGTTGGAGGTCAGCAACCTCCTAGTTCTGGTGTAGGGGCTAGGCTTGAGTGATAGAAAGCTCAGAAGAAGCCTGCAAAGAAAAAGACTTCTGAAACAATAAATAGAATTATTCCATATCGTAAACCTTTTTGAACAATGGGAGTATGGTGGCCTTGAAATGTGCCCTCTCGTACAATATCTCGTCATCACTGATATATAGTGAGTGTATTTGTTAATAAGCCAATTAGGAGAAGTGAGGGGGAGTTAAAGTGAAATCATATTGCTAGACCTGATGTTATAAGTAGGGCGGATAGGGCTCCAGTGAGTGGTCATGGACTAGGGTTAACTATGTGATAAGCGTGGGTTTGGTGGGTCATTAGGTGTTATCGTGTAAATATAGGCTTACAAGAAGGGTAAAAACGTAGGCTTGAATTAGGGCTACAGCAAATTCTAGAATTGTTAGGAGAATAAGAATAATAAAAGTAATTAGGGCTGTTGTTGGACTAATTGAGATTAGGGCGAGTGCTGCGCCTCCGATAAGATGCATTAGTAAGTGGCCTGCTGTAATGTTGGCTGTGAGTCGTACAGCTAAGGCCATGGGTTGAATGAACAGGCTAATTGTTTCAATAATTACCAGTATAGGAATAAGGGGCACAGGTGTTCCTTGCGGGAGAAAGTGAGCTAGTGACGCTTTAGTTTTGTATCGGAAGCCTGTAATTACAGCTCCTGCTCATAGTGGGATAGCTATCCCTAGATTTATTGATAATTGGGTTGTTGGTGTAAACGAGTGGGGTAAGAGGCCTAGAAGGTTAGTTGAGCCAATAAATATAATTAGGGAGATTAGCATAAGGGATCAGGTCCGTCCTTTAGGGGAGTGCATTATCATTATTTGTTTTAGAATTAATTGGGCTAATCATTGTTGGGCTGAGACTAGTCGGTTGTTGATCAGTCGGGTAGGGGCAGGAAATAGAAGGGTTGGGAATATAATAATTAGGATTACGATTGGTAAGCCTATTATTGTTGGGGTAATAAAAGAGGAGAATAGATTTTCGTTCATTTTGTTTCTCATGGGCTGGGGAAGGAAGTAGGCTTAAGTGTTTTTGGTGTTGGGCTTAATGGATAGGAATATTTATGAAATTTAAACTGAATTAGGGCAAATAATGTTAGGATTATAGCGATGATAGTTACTAGTCATGTGGATGTGTCGAGTTGTGGCATTTCATTATGGAGAGTATTATTTAGCTCTCATTCTCTAGCTTAAAAGGCTAGCGCTAGTTTAGCTTCATAATGAGTCTAAATTATGGATAAGGATCAGTTCTCGAAGTGCTTAAGTGGAACTATCTCAAGAACAATAGGCATAAAACTATGGTTTGAGCCACAAATTTCTGAACATTGGCCATAAAAGAGTCCTGGTCGGGTGGAGATGAGAGTAGCTTGATTTAGGCGCCCAGGGATAGCATCTGTTTTTAATCCTAGGGATGGTACGGCTCAAGAGTGAAGTACGTCTTCTGAAGAGATTAACATGCGGATGGGAAGTTCTATTGGGAGAACAACTCGATTATCAACTTCTAGAAGTCGTAAGTCGCCAGGGTTAAGATCAGATGTAGGAATTATATAGGAGTCAAAGCTTAAATCTTCATAGTCCGTGTATTCATAGCTTCAGTACCACTGATGACCTATTGTCTTTACTGTCAAGGAGGGGTTATTGATCTCGTCTATTATATATAGGATTCGCAGAGAGGGAAGAGCAATTATAATTAGAATAATAGCTGGAAGAATAGTTCAGATAGTCTCTACTTCTTGAGCATCTATCGTGCTTGTATGTGTAAGTTTTGTAGTTAACATAAGTGAGATAATATAAAGGACCAGTGAGCTAATTAAGAAGACGATTATGAGCGTGTGATCATGGAAGTGGAGAAGTTCTTCTATAATGGGAGATGAGGCATCTTGAAAGCCTAGCTGAAAAGGGTATGCCATAAAGATATATAGGAGTTGAACCTATAAATTAACTTCGACAAAGTTATGTAATGGTTTTACTAATATCTTATTGAGAAAGTCATAATGGTTATGCGGCTGGCTTGAAACCAGTCTTAGGGGGTTCGATTCCTTCCTTTCTTGAGTTAAGCTTTCACGTAGGCAGGTTCCTCGAATGTATGGTATGGAGGTGGGCATCCGTGGAGTCATTCTAGATTAGTTGTAGTTAACTCTACGGTCTCTACTTCTCGTTTCGAGGCGAAGGCTTCCCAGATTATAAAGATTATTACTATTACAGCGGTTAGAGAGATGAATGAGCCTATCGATGAAACGGTGTTTCATATTGTGTAGGCGTCTGGATAGTCTGAGTATCGCCGTGGCATGCCGGAAAGCCCAAGGAAATGTTGTGGGAAGAAGGTTAAGTTAACTCCTACAAATATTACGGTGAAGTGAATTTTTGCTCAGGTCTGATCTAGGGTGTAACCTGAGAATAAAGGGAATCAATGAGCAAATCCTCCTATAATGGCGAATACAGCTCCTATGGATAATACGTAGTGGAAGTGAGCTACTACATAGTATGTATCATGTAGAACGATGTCTAGAGAAGAATTAGCTAGCACAATTCCTGTAAGACCGCCTACTGTAAATAAGAAAATAAAGCCTAAGGCTCAAAGTATTGCTGGAGCTCATTTAATATTACCGCCGTGTAGAGTTGCTAGTCAACTAAATACTTTTACTCCTGTAGGAATAGCAATAATTATGGTGGCTGAAGTAAAATAAGCTCGTGTGTCCACGTCTATTCCTACCGTGAATATATGGTGGGCTCAAACAATAAATCCAAGGAAGCCAATTGATATCATAGCTCACACTATTCCTATATAACCAAATGGTTCTTTTTTCCCAGAATAGTAGGTTACAATGTGAGAAATTATTCCGAACCCTGGTAAGATAAGAATGTATACTTCAGGGTGACCGAAGAATCAGAATAAGTGTTGATAGAGAATGGGATCTCCACCACCTGCTGGATCAAAAAAGGTTGTATTTAAGTTTCGGTCTGTTAAAAGTATTGTAATGCCGGCAGCTAAAACTGGTAAGGAGAGAAGTAGAAGCACAGCTGTAATGAGAACGGATCATACAAATAGGGGTGTTTGGTACTGAGATATAGCGGGAGGTTTTATGTTAATAATAGTAGTAATAAAATTAATAGCCCCTAAAATAGATGAAACTCCGGCTAAGTGTAGGGAAAAGATAGTAAGGTCAACTGAGGCCCCTGCATGAGCTAAGTTGCCAGCCAGTGGTGGATAGACAGTTCAACCAGTCCCTGCACCAGCTTCTACTATAGATGAGGCTAATAAAAGAAGGAAAGATGGTGGGAGGAGTCAAAAGCTTATATTGTTTATTCGGGGAAAAGCTATATCAGGGGCTCCAATTATTAGGGGAACCAGTCAGTTCCCGAAGCCTCCAATTATGATAGGTATAACTATGAAGAAAATTATTACAAAGGCATGTGCGGTAACAATAACATTATAGATTTGATCATCTCCAAGTAAAGTTCCGGGTTGGCCCAATTCTGCTCGGATCAACAGACTGAGGGCTGTTCCTACCATTCCAGCTCAGGCTCCAAATAAAAGGTAGAGAGTTCCAATGTCTTTGTGGTTGGTAGAAAATAATCAACGATTAATGAACATAAGTAAAGGAAGGTAAAATGGCTGAGTAAGCATTAGACTGTAAATCTAAAGACAGAGGTTGAGCCCTCTTTTTACCAAGCCCTGAGGTGAAATTTCATATTGAATTGCAAATTCAAAGGAGCAGCTTCAATTCTGCCGGGGCTTCTCCCGCCTTTTTTTTCTTACGGCGGGAGAAGTAGATTGAAGCCAGTTGATTAGGGTATTTAGCTGTTAACTAAAATTTCGTGGGGTTGGATCCCACCAATCTAGGGGGATTTAGCTTAATTAAAGCACCTGATTTGCATTCAGGAGATGTAAAGTTAATTTGCAGTCCTTAAGCAGGGGTTAAGTAAAGTTTACTTGCTTAGAGCTTTGAAGGCTCTTGGTCTATGTAACCTAAACCCCTTGGTGTTAATTTAATACTGAGAGTATAGGTGTGAGAGGGAGGAATATTGTTGATAAAATAATTAGTGGGGCAATAAATGTTATACGTTTTATTGGTTCAAATTGTCATTTTATTTTTAAGTTGTTGGTTGTTGGAAATATTGTTAGTGAAGAAGAGTAGATTAGGCGTAAGTAAAAGTAAAGGTTTAGGAGGGCTAGAATAGCTATTATTGTGGGTATAATGATGTTGCCATTTTTTGTTAGTTCTTGAATGATGATTCATTTTGGGATAAAGCCTGTTAGTGGAGGGAGGCCTCCTAGGGATATTAAAGTAATTAGAATAGCTGTTACTATTAATGGGGTCTTGTTTCATATCTGTGATAGGGATAGTGTAGTAGTGTTTGTGTGCTGAATAAACATTATGAATATGGGAATTGTGAGTAAGATATAAATGATTAAGTTCAGAATTATAATATTGGGGTTGAATGTAATGATAGCTGCCATTCATCCTATATGGGCAATTGAGGAATATGCTAAGATTTTTCGTAGTTGAGTCTGGTTTAGTCCTCCTCAGCCACCAACCATGATTGAGAGAATGGCTACTAATATTATCATGGTTGAGTCAATTGAAGGGGAAATTTGATAGAGGATGGATAAAGGGGCTAGTTTTTGTCATGTAAGAAGAATTAGGCCCGATTTTAGGGGAACTCCTTGGGTGACTTCTGGGACTCAAAAATGAAATGGAGCTATTCCTAGCTTAATAATTAGGGCTAGTATGATTATGATTGGGGTAAAGTTATTTTGTGGGTTAATTAATGTTCATTGGCCTGAGTCAAGGATATTGAGTGTAATTGCTATCATTAAAATTATTGATGCTGTGGCTTGTGTTAGAAAATATTTAGTTGCGGCTTCTGTTGATCGTGGTGTGGCTTTATTAATTAAGATGGGAATAATAGCTAATATATTTATTTCTAGTCCGATTCACATAGTCAGTCAATGAGAGCTGAATATAGTAATTATTGTGCCTAGGAATAAGGTAAATAGAATAATGGAAAAGATTAGGGGGTTAATTAGTACGGGAAGGGTATAAACCAACATTTTCGGGGTATGGGCCCGATAGCTTATTTAGCTGACCTTACTGAGTGATTTTAGAGTTTGGTGTATTTGGTAGCACGAGGAATTTTGAGTTCCTAGGAGTGGGTTCAAGGCCTATAGTTCTAGAAATAAGAGGGTTTAAACCTCTATGATTTACTCTATCAAAGTAACTCTTTTGTCAGACATATTTCTATATGTGAGGGGGGATACTTGAAAGTATAATAGGTATAGAGATGTATCATATGCATAGGGCTAGTGTTAGGGGCAGGAAGCTTTTTCATAGAAGATGCATGAGTTGATCATAACGGAATCGAGGGTAAGATGCTCGGATTCATAGGAATGTTATTGTTAGTAGGAGAGTTTTAGTGGCGAAGTTGATTGTAAATATTTCTGGATTAGTGTGACTGTGGAATGAGCCTAGGAATAAGATAGCTGTAAGGGCGTTCATTATAATAATGTTAGTGTATTCAGCTAAGAAAAATAGGGCAAATGGGCCACCTGCATATTCTACATTAAACCCGGAGACAAGTTCCGATTCACCTTCAGTAAGATCAAAGGGGGCTCGGTTTGTTTCTGCTAGGGTTGAAATAAATCATATTATGGCTAGGGGTCATGCTGGGAAGAGGATTCACATGTATTCTTGTGTTGTGATAAGAGATGAAAGTGTAAATGAGCCATTTATTAATAGAACACATAGGAGGATAATTGCTAATGTGACTTCGTATGAAATGGTTTGTGCAACTGCTCGGAGAGCTCCAAATAGTGCGTACTTTGAGTTGGACGCTCAACCTGACCATAGGATTGAGTAGACTGCTAAGCTAGAGGTTGCTAAGATAAACAATACGCCTATGTTGAGATTAATTAATGGATATGGCATGGGGATGGGGAGTCATATTGAGAGTGCTAAGGTTAGTGCTAGAGTTGGGGCGATGATGAAGAGGAGTGATGATGATGTTAGGGGTCGTAGGGGCTCCTTAGTGAATAGTTTAATAGCGTCTGCAATTGGTTGGAGAAGTCCATAGGGGCCTACAATGTTTGGGCCCTTACGAAGTTGTATATAGCCTAGGATTTTTCGTTCTACTAAGGTTAGGAAGGCTATAGCTAGAAGTACAGGTAAAATTAAGAGAAATGTATTGATTAGGAACATGCTGTTAAGGAGAGGAGTTGAACCTCTGATTATAAAGTTTTAAGTTTTATGCAATTACCGGGCTCTGCCACCTTAACAAACCCTGGTCTAGGGTGGTATTTGGGTAAGTGTATTAGATTAAGATTATTTCATCTTTTAAACTTAGAGCTCTGTAGGGCAGTAGGCTCCATTTCTCTTGTCCTTTCGTACTGGGAGAAATACTTAATAGATAGAAACCGACCTGGATTACTCCGGTCTGAACTCAGATCACGTAGGACTTTAATCGTTGAACAAACGAACCTTTAATAGCGGTTGCACCATTGGGATGTCCTGATCCAACATCGAGGTCGTAAACCCTATTGTCGATGGGAACTCTAAAATAGGATTGCGCTGTTATCCCTAGGGTAACTTGTTCCGTTGATCAAAAGGATTTGGGTCAATTTATGATTTCTAATGCTTTGACTTGTTGAGTCTAGGCTTTAATCATTCGGAGGTTGGTTTTTGCTCCGAGGTCACCCCAACCAAAATTTTTAATTCAGGGATTTTCTTGGTTAAGCTCCTGTGGAGTGAAGTTGTGAAAATATTGAATTAAATAATTAAAGCTCCATAGGGTCTTCTCGTCTTATTGTTTTATCCCCGCCTCTTCACGGGGAGGTCAATTTCACTGATTGGAAGGAAGAGACAGTTAAACCCTCGTGTTGCCATTCATGCTAGTCCCTAATTAAGGAACAAGTGATTATGCTACCTTTGCACGGTCAGGATACCGCGGCCGTTAAACGTTTGTCACTGGGCAGGCAGTGCCTCTAATACTAGTAATGCTAGAGGTGATGTTTTTGGTAAACAGGCGGGGTTAAAGTTTGCCGAGTTCCTTTTCCTTCTTTTAATCTTTCCTATAAGTGCACACCTGTGTTGGGTCAACAGTAGAAGTTAATAGAGAGTTAATTTGTAGAGTTTTTCTATTACTAGTTGTTAACTATCAGCGGGCATCCGATCTGATATAGGCTTGTGCAAGGAGAATTAAATTCTTGTTACTCATATTAGCATTATTTCTTCTATAAGTTTATAGATTAGTCCAGTTAGGGATTATAAGAGTTCGTTCTTAAATCTAGGAATTAAGTTAATTTTGACTGTTGAGCTTTAACGCTTTCTTAATTGATGGCTGCTTTTAGGCCAACTATGGGTTTAAAATGACTTACTCATTATAAAAGGCTGTATCCTATTTCTAAAGAGCTGTCCCTCTTTAGAGTAACATTTAAACTTTCATTAGGGTTAGGTGTCCTTTAGGAAAATTTAAAGTTGAACTAAAATTCTATTCTGGACAACCAGCTATCACCAGGCTCGGTTGGCTTTTCACCTCTATCTACAAGTCTTCCCACCATTTTGCTACATGGACGGGTTCGTTCTTGCAACTGCTCGTAGATAGCTCGTCTGGTTTCGGGGTTTTTAACTAAAATTCTTTTTGCTAAGAGTTTTCTAGCTAATTCATTATGCAAAAGGTAAGAGTAGTAATCTCTGCTTTTTTGTGCTATTAATTAATCTTTCATCTTTCCCTTACGGTACTTTATCTATAGCGCCTAAGACAAATTTCTATCTCCTATACTTTTATTTGTAAGGTGAATGTTTTAGTTTAGTGGTTAGTTGTGGTTAAGTGTAAGTTTGGTAGGGCTAGTATTGGCTCAGAGTGGTCATAGAATGAAATCTCTTGGGTGTAAGCCAAGTGCTTTAAGTTAAGCTACACTCTGTAATGTCCAAGCACACTTTCCAGTATGCTTACCTTGTTACGACTTATCTCCTCTTATACCTGTTTATTTAAGAATTATTTATAATTAATATTCAGTACTTGAGGAGGGCGACGGGCGGTGTGTGCGTGCTTCATGGCCTCGTTCAATTAAGCACTCTATTCTTAATTTACTGCTAAATCCTCCTTTGGTCTCTAGAGTTTCATAGGGGCTTTCGTGTATTCTAAAGTAGAAAATGTAGCCCATTGCTTTCCACTCTATAGGCTACACCTTGACCTAACGTTTTTATGGTGATGATTGAGCTTACTTTTGCTCCTTTTTAGGGTTTGCTGAAGATGGCGGTATATAGGCTGAGTTGGCAAAGAGTGGTAAGGTTTATCGGGGTTTATCGATTATAGAACAGGCTCCTCTAGGCGGGTATAAAGCACCGCCAAGTCCTTTGAGTTTTAAGCTCTGGCTTGTAGTTCTCTGGCGAATAATTTTGTTATAAAATTATTTAGGTTTAAGGCTAAGCATAGTGGGGTATCTAATCCCAGTTTGGATCTTAGCTATCGTGAGTTCGAAGGCTATAAAATCACTTTCGTCGTTTATTTTTATTTGCAACTATTACTTTTTACAGCTTAGTTGTTATTTGATTTTATTTTTGTTTTATGTTCTAATCACGCTTTACGCCGGGTGTTTATTAGTTTGGGTTAATCGTATGACCGCGGTGGCTGGCACGAAATTTACCAACCCTAGAGTAGCATAGCTTAGTCAAACTTACGTTCATTGCTAAATTTTTATCACTGCTGTATCCCTTGGGGGTGTGGTTAAGCAAGGCATCTTGAGCTACTGGTTAGTGTGCTTAATACCTGCTCCTCTTGATCAGGGGTGATATTAAGGGCATTCTCACTGGAGAGGGGAGTCTTGCATGTGTAAACTTGCTACGAAACAATAAAAAGGCTAGGACCAAACCTTTGTGTTTATGGAGCTAGGAAGCTCATCTAAGCATTTTCAGTGCTTTGCTTTTATTAAGCTACATTAACATATTGGTGTTAGAATGTTTTTAGTTAATACTGAGATGTTTAAATTTTAATTAGGATTCTTCCTGTTGGAGGAAAAATAAAAGGCTGAGTGCTATGTCAGTATTGTAAAGGTGCGTTTTA